GTATTCCTGTGATCGGTTTAATAGGTATTTTCTTTTATGGCTCCTATTCCGGCTTGGGTTCATCCCTGTAGTAATAGGATGAACTGAGTTGTAGACATGAAAGCGTAAGAACTCAACGGCATCCCCGTCGAATCAGACAGAAAAAAGGGGGCGCTGCTGAGTTCTTAATAATCATAATACTTTATTCGTATAAATGACAAAATGAATTCCATTTTATGGATTACATTAACTTGAGACATTTTAAATATTTCAAAAAATTCCATTACACTTTTTTTCTGTGTGGTGCTTGTAAAAAAGTAACTTCATTGATTCAGAATATTTTTTCCTCGATAGTATCTTATCTATCAATACTGTTAGAAGAAAGAAGGAATTGCTAAATTTTCTTTTCCTGGATCACATATAATATATATATATATTATATATTTCTATTTTTTTTTTTGTTTTCTGTCGATCCGATATGAAGTTCTATTTGCTCAAAAAATTTTCCTTTCTTTGAAGAATAGGAATCTTTGATGAATGGTATTAAGAATCATTATTATTTCGACACAAGCAAAGGGGGGGGGGTGGAAAATTCCTTTGCTTGTGTCGAAGAATAAAAAGACAAATAGAAGAATATCCCCTATAATATTTTGTTTCCCTCATTTAACCTTTTCTTTTCCGCTTAGTTATCTTATGCTTAGTATCAGTATTTAGTCGAATTTGATTCTATTAGAAGAGAAAAAAGCTATGGATACATTGTATCACAGCTAAATCTGTGAATAGTGACATAATCGCACCACTCCAATTTAGATTGGAAAAGAGGGGATAAAGTCAAATAGTCTTCTTACCAATATACATACTAAATATAGAAATGTGGTACAAGTAATTCCCCTAATTCGGTATAAAAAAAAAATATAAACAAAAGCAAAACAAAAGTCTTTTCGCAATTTTTTTTATCATACAGAATTTCCAACAAAAATTTTGTTCTTTTTAAGAAATTAAGAAAAGATAAGAACTTGATGTTGATAAATTCGCAATCTAGAAATTCATTTCGGACAATTGAACCTTCTCAAACTGTTTCTTTTTAAGAACCAAAAAGATTTGTGCCAAAATAACGGATGCCAAGAAGAACAAAAGGCCTTGGACACGTAATGGGTCTTGAAGTACTATTTCTGCGTCTCCCTGACCAAATCCGCCCACATTAGGATTACTTGTTAATGGTTGATCGAGTTTGATGGATTCGCCTTCTGAAACAAGAAGTTCTGGTCCTGGGGGGATACTATCAATCACTTGACGCCCCTCTGGCGCATCTGTTATAGTTATTTCGTACCCCCCTTTTTCTTTTCGTATGATTTTGCTTACTATACCCGCTGCTGTAGCATTATAAACCGTATTGTTACTCTTGTTCCCGTCGGGATAAATCTGACCCCTTCCCCTGTTCCCGCCTACGTATATGGGATATTTTAAGAAGTGAGCATCCTTCTTAGCAGCAGGGTCCGGAGAAAGAATAGGAAAGGTGATTTCACTATATTTTTGACCAGGAACGGGACCTATCACAAGAATATTTTTTTTAGCGGGGCGATAACTCTGAAAAGAGAGATTACCTATCTTTTCTTTCATCTCTGGCGAAATACGATCAGGAGGGGCTAATTCAAACCCCTCAGGTAAAATAAGAACAGCCCCCACATTCAAAGCTCCCTTTTTACCATTAGCAAGAACTTGTTTTAGTTGCATATCATAAGGAATTCGAACAACTGCTTCAAATACAGTATCAGGAAGTACCGCTTGTGGAACCTCAATACCCACGGGCTTATTAGCTAAATGACAATTCGCGCATACAATACGACCAGTTGCTTCGCGCGGATTTTCATAACCCTGCTGTGCAAAAATGGGATATGCATTTGAAATGTATGCCCCAGTTATTATATATATCATGAGCGATACGGAAATGGAGCGAGTAATCTCTTCCTTTATCCAAGAGAGGGTCTTTCTAGTTTGCATGGTCCAGTCGTTGATCCAGAAAATTTCTACAATAAAATTAGGTAGGTCGCTAGGATAGTTCCCTATCCACGATGCTGCTAGTTACTGAAAAATTTTTACTAAAATACTAAAATATAGGAGGAATCCGAATCTCTTGGATGTATAGAAAAAATAAGTGTATAAAAAAAAAAAGTAAGATTTTGAATATTTTATTTTACTTATGGACAAAATAACAAAATTCTAATTGGATCGGTGGATCATTTTTCAGTCATTCATTGAATGATAAATCACTACAAGTGACGGAGATACACGATTTAAATAACGGAAGATCCAATATTTAAAAATTGTATCGAAAATTACTGGAAAGGTGGAAACAAGTCCAGATATAATTTGATCATTATGAGCAAATCCAAAATCCTTGTAGAAAGAGCTAATCATTAGTTCCCAACCGTGGGGTGAATGGAATCCTATACATAAGTCGGTTAATAAAAGAATAGAAAGGGCTTTTATCGTGTCGCTTAAGTTATATATGAATTCTTGAACCCAAGAATTAAGAATAAAAAGTTCTTCATTAACTAAAAAAGAATAACCACTTAGAATAATGAAACAGATTATATTTGTCGAGAAGTGCAAAATCGTATCTATACGATCTGCGTTGTGCATCTTGATCAATTGGATCGTTTCTTTGTGGATTCCGATACGAAACTTTTGTAGATGTGTTTCGGGGTATTCCTTTATCATTTCGTCCAACAGGAAGAGTTCCTCAAATTCTATTAATTTTTCTAGAATACTCTTTTCTTGAATATCATTTAAAAAAGTTTCGGATTTACTAGTATTCCACCAATTAATAATCCAAGATCCCAGACTTTTATTAAATGAAAAAGAGACCCACCAGGGCAAAAATACTATAGACGTAAGATATAGAAGGGGAATGAATGCTTTTTTTTCCATTTTTTCGTCTGTGAATTTTTAATGAATCCGCTTCATTCGTCAACTCTATACGATCTAATATTTCTATCAAGCATAAGTTCTATTCTAATATTAGATATTAGAATTTAGAATAGAAAGCTTCGAACCCGCGAATCTATTCCCTCTTTTTTATTTGTGAGTCAGTGGTTAGTCCTTGAATTTTGTGAATTTACATACGCATAAAAAAAAGTTTGCGGACAAAAAAAAGTTCCGTTTTCGAATTTTTCCGTTTTCCATATATATTCCGTATATATAATATACGTCTTCTTTGGTTCATCAGTATTATGAATAAATTTAAGTTAAGTTATGTTATAGAAAAAAAAAAAAAGAGGATTTTTTGGTTTTTTACCTCCTGCTAAGAAAAGTGCTTCGGTTTATTTCAAAATACTTCAATTGGTACACGCAAAAAATAGGCCAATTCCGCTGCTTTTTGCTCAATTTCTCGTGGAGTCAAATTCTCATCAGTACGAGTCAAAGGAATGGCCCCCTGGCCTCTGATTTCCATATAAAGGACACGCCGAGCATTAAAACCCTCTTTAACTTCTATTCTGATAGACTGAATATCTTTCATAAAGAGTCGTAGTAAGATGCGACGATTTTTTCCTGGAAATCCCCAACGAAAAATACACACTATTCCTTCTTTTCTATCGAATCGATCATAACCACTACCTACATTCCACGAAATTGTGCACCACAAATAAGAGCTAATAAACAGACCGGCGAGCCCATAGAAAGACATCACGATCCCTTGTGGAAAAAAAATGATTTGCTGAGACGGGAATAAAGATATCAAATTTCTGTCAAGATAACTGGAAATTCCAATCAATAAAAACCCCAATGAACCTAAAAAAAGTATAATGGCCCAGCAGAAATTACTTATTTTTCGAGACCCCGCTATAAGTTCTATCCATATATGTTCTGATCGCCAACTCATACTAGATCTAGTTGCATTTTATTGGAAGTGGGAGACCGGCCAAAATGAATTTTACTTTACGTTTTTTTGTTTCCGAAGGAACTTTCATCAACTTGCACTATTCTGATGTGAATCTTTCGAAGCAATTCGTTAGATCTAAAAGTAAAATAATAGGAGCCCCCTCATATGATCCCCTATCTACACATACTACACATATATAGCTACATGGGCTTTGCATTTATTTCAGGCATCCGCCCCAATCGCGACTTATTTTCAACAAATAGCTCGTTTACTCATATATCATATTTACGTTTACGCCTGCCCTTTCTTTTCTGTTTGAAAGAAGCCACAAGTTATACCATATTATACTGAATAGATATCTGTGTTATGATCCAAGTCTAAGTCTTGAAAAAAAAAATAGATGAAATTTGCCCCCATCAGATCTAAAAAATCTTGTTTTTTTGAACATGAAGAGATAAAGAAGCCATTGCAATTGCCGGAAATACTAAGCCCACTAAAGGCACAAAAATAGAGGGTAAGTTGTTGAGAATTGTCATAGAATGGGCACCTCGATTTAATATTTGTACCTGTTATTTATTTATTGTTATATTAATCTTTCTACCTATTTTCGCTATGTTATATTGTTAGAAAGATATCGTAAACAGAAGGATCTCTTAAAATCATTAGAATTCCTATATAATTATACTAAGTATATCTAAGTGAGTATATATAAGAAAGTGCAAGGAATATAGAACTAACTAAATGGACTTATTCATTTTTCTACATGAAATACATGTATGATAATCCACTTGTTTGTTATTCTTCTATTATCTTTTTCTTGTCTTATAATTTGAATTTAATAAAGAGTTTCTTCCCCTTATAAATTATTCCAAAATTCGTTATAGTTTATAGTTATAATATAATACGAAAGGAAGAAAAGAACATAGGAAGAAAAGAACATGAAATTCGTTTTATTTATTATTTAATTTACTACCCTGCCCAATTGAATTTCGCGGAAAAAGAATTCGCTCTTTTATCTTGTTCATAGAGGTTTCCTAATTAGGAATCAGGGATATCAGGGATATCAGGGATATCGGTAAAAAAAAAATTATCTGTATGATTCTTTCCATAATTTCCTCTTATGTCACCAAAAAAAATC